GTTCGATAGTTCCTTACCGTGTTAATTACCCAATTTTGGTCATTGAGATTCATCGGCAATACAGATTAAGAGCTAGGAATAGATAGTACCTCTCTTTTCTCCCTTTCAAAAATGAAAACAAAACAAAAGAAAATTGAAATGATTGAAGTTTTTTTATTTGGAATCGTCTTAGGTCTAATTCCTATTACTTTGGCTGGATTATTCGTAACTGCTTATTTACAATACAGACGTGGTGATCAGTTGGACTTTTAATTAATTAACATCGCGTTTTTTTTACTGACCTCCTTCTTGCTTTCATATGCGGGAGGTCTAATTCAGATTGCTGCTCAGTAATTTGCGAACAGTGGAATTTTTACACAATCTAATAAACAAGAGTGAAATCACGCTCTGTAGGATTTGAACCTACGACATTGGGTTTTGGAGACCCACGTTCTACCGAACTGAACTAAGAGCGTTTTTCTTGTTTTTTTTTCTAAAAAACGAAAAGGCTAGAAAGAGGGCATTCTTTAACCCGACTCGATTTTGTACGTATATACTATATCATACATAGTATATCATAAATTTCAGAATTATATGTATGTCCGATTTTATTAAAAAAATTTGATCAAAATAGATACCTCGTTACTGCTCTTCTGAGCAGTAATAGGTAGGGATGACAGGATTTGAACCCGTGACATTTTGTACCCAAAACAAACGCGCTACCAAGCTGCGCTACATCCCTTTCAATTGGTTTACAGTGTGATTGTAGAGAATTCCTGTCTTGTTTTCCACATCCTTCTTCTTTTTTATTGGTATATCAAATTCATTTCTTCTTTTTTTCTCATATCAGATAACAAAGATATAATTCAAAAATTTACTTTTTTTACAATAATTCTCTCAATTTCAATTTTACATAAATAGGCGTTTACGTTTTCAAATGGAATCTATAAGATCGTTCTAGTAGACAATATTTAAATTCTAATTTTGAAAGCGGGGGGGGGCGGAAGTTACGTATACAAATACAAGAACTTCTTAATTACATGTACATCTGTAGTTATATATATTACTATATATAATGTAATACAATAAAGAAGAAAGAAGGAGGATTTCAAATGCGAGATCTAAAAACATATCTTTCCGTAGCACCGGTACTAAGTACTCTATGGTTCGGTTCGTTAGCAGGTTTATTAATAGAGATTAATCGTTTATTTCCAGATGCATTAACATTTCCCTTTTTTTCATTCTAGTTATTAACATCAGAAAGGGGTGAAAAATTTAGAGATACAATCAACGATCGGGGACTAATCCCCCCCGCCTTTTCTAATTAGTTTTTTAGAATAAATTAGAAAAAGTGGGGGGGGGGGGGAAAGGTCATAAAAATGAGGGTTCAGGATCCAATTAAATTAGTAATAGAACGAAAAAAAGTGTTGCTAGGAAAAGAGTATCCTATGAGATACTTAAAAAAAATACTGTACAAAGATTTGAAATATAGTTTTCACAAAATCATTGTATTACTTATTATTTTATTTTTATTTAATTACAAATTAATAAAATATTCATTGCAACGAAATATTTTAGAATTTTTTTTAGTTAACAGCTTCTATTTTTTTGGTTCTTGTTCTTTCTGGATCCTAAAATTAAAATAGAAGATTGAGGTGAATCATAAATCCAAAGGAGGTTTCATGGCCAAGGGTAAAGATGTTCGAGTAACAATTATTTTGGAATGTACCAGTTGTGTTCGAAATGATATTAAGAAAGAATCAGCGGGAATTTCCAGATATATTACTCAAAAGAATCGGCATAACACCCCTAGTCGATTGGAATTGAGAAAATTCTGTCCCTATTGTTATAAACATACAATTCACGGGGAAATAAAGAAATAGATCAAATTGAGTGCTTGTATGTCAACTTTTATTTTAAGAACAGGAATCATGCTAGTATCTATATATTATTACATACATATATATATATATAAAAACAAATCAATAGAAAGAAATCTAATCCTATATTCTTAATTCTATATAGAAATAGAAATAGAAACTCGATTCTATATAGAAATAGAAATCGTTTTTATTTTGATCCGATCAAAATAGGATTTTAGAGATAAGGAATAAAAAATTATGAATAAATCTAAGCGACTTTTTACTAAATCCAAGCGATCTTTTCGTAGGCGTTTGCCCCCGATCCAATCGGGGGATCGAATTGATTATAGAAACATGAGTTTAATTAGTCGATTTATTAGTGAACAAGGAAAAATATTATCTAGACGGGTGAATAGAGTGACTTTAAAACAACAACGATTAATCACTATTGCTATAAAACAAGCTCGTATTTTATCTTTGTTACCTTTTCTTAATAATCAGAAACAATTTGAAAGAAGCGAGTCGACCCCTAGAACTACTAGCCTTAGAACCAGAAAAAAATAGACTTATTCTTCAATTGAATAACAATTCCAATCTGAAGGAATAAAAAAAGAGATTAATGTTTTGTTCGAAAAATCCAATCAAGAATCAAAATTTGATTGTTACGTCTGTGTCTATCATAAAAAAAAAAAGAAAAGAATCGTCGAAAAGAAAAAGAATAACTCGTTTTTTAGCGACTATACACTCTCGTTTTGTTTTGACGACTATAATACTAATTTCTACTCTACCTTCCCCGAGCTCGTTCTCCTTAGAACTCCATAGAACTCTATTTCAACTATTTTCGTGGATTTCTTCCAATCCCCTTATTTTTTTATGTCATTCGAAATTGTATAAAGACAACTCCTATTTAATAGAGCTATTTGTGCAAGTATTTTCCGATTAAGAAGTAATTGCTTCTTGTACAGATTGTGTATGAATTGGTTATAACTATAGAATACCCCCATTTCGTGAATTACGGCATTTATTCGAGTGATCCATAAACGGCGAAAATCTCTTTTTCTTTTACCCCTATCCCGATGAGCCGAAACTAAAGCTCTTATTCTCTGTTGAGTCATAGTTCGTGTAAGTCGTGAATGAGCCCCTCGAAAGCTTGATGCAAATAAACGAAGTTTTGTTCTACGCCTCCGAGCTATATATCCGCGTTTAATTCTAGTCATTGAATAAATCAAACTTTGATGAATAACTAATTCTTTTTTAGTTATTCTTTTCCCCTTTACTAGTCTATTAATAACCAAACGAATTATTCCAATGTATAAAAAAAATTCCAATGGCTTTTGCTACTCTAACCTTCCCCACCACTATTTTTTGCTAGGTATTTTCCTTTGCTTTGAAAGGATAAATTCCCTTGATATAAAAAAATAGAATAACTACAAAAAGTAGTAAATAGAATTGGATAATATAGTGGGTTCCATCGTTTCTATGGTTACTTCTAAAACGGTGAGGTCCTCTCTATACACCGGAGCTCCTTCTTTTAATTAATCAATACTATTGGTAACTTGTACAATTCACATTCTTTGGCTCTACCCCATGAACATTCCAGTAATAGGTCTTTCACAATGAGATCCCCTTTATACAGTAACGGTATTTCATTTTTAAAATTGATTTGGTCATTTACCCTGTTAGTCCGTTCTTTTCTTTCAAGAGTGGAATCTTTTTTCTAAAAAATGGAATTTCCCCCGCTTAATGGATAATCATTTGTTATCATTGGGGGTTTTCTAAAAAATGGAGTTGATTGGATTTGCACCAATGTAAACCATAAGTTTCAGACACAATAGAATATATGAACGATCTATATTTTTTAAATAATGAATCGAGTTCCTCCATTCTATTTTATTCACAGGTACTGATCCTTGATATTTCAAAAAGAATTTCCTTTTTATGTCTCAGTCTATGATCTAAACGAGTCGCACATACACCCGAGTACATGTTCCTCGTCGCTGAGGGCATCCCCGAAGCGCTGGGGATTTCGTGACGTTTCGGATTGGCTGTCTTGTATTTCTAATAAGTTGTTTAATGGTTGGCATACGGAATCATATAAATAATGGGCTGGTTTAGATTAGTTCTAACCGGCTAATTCTGAATTACTTCTCTTCAAGATTCTCTTCAATATTTTTTTTATATTGAAGAGAATATGAAACTAAACCTTTAATCTAAAAAGATATAAAATTAGAAAGTGTAGATTTGCATGAAATCACTCCTATTTTTTATTGAACCGCTACAAGATCAACAATTCCATGAGCTTGGGCTTCTGTTGCTGACATAAAAACATCCCTTTCCATGTCTTCGGATACAACCCATATAGGTTTGCCCGTTCTTTGTACATAAACCCTTGTGATGGTTTCGCGAAGTTTTAGTAATTCTTCCGCTTCCAAGATAAATTCTCCCGTTTGTGCCTCATAAAACGAACTAGCGGGTTGATGGATCATTACCCTGATGATATAATAGAAAAGGTTCTTCTATTTCGCAAAATGAGGCGGGATAAACAAAAAAAAAAAACAGAGAAAATTGAATAACCGTACAGGCTTTTTTTATGCATTGCATACGGCTCCACAATGGAATTGACTTTATTGACCTTTCCTTTTGGCGAAAGAAAAAAAATATAGGTTGTATTATACGCAGATCCAGAAATCATCCAATTACCATCCTTCTTTTTTTGTAGGAGTTAAAAAAATACTATGATGGTTCCGTTGCTTTATATATCATTTTTTTGATTCGTCTATGATTCAGCAATCCCAAAGTGTCTTTTTTTTTTTATAAATTTTGTAAATACGCTTCCGGTGTGAAAACAAAGTTTGTGACGCTGAAATGTGCCCGAATAGGTAAGATATCATTTGAAATACCTCTTCCTTATCTCATACTACTCTTTCAATATATAATCTAATTTTTTTTAATCTAAAAAATTTCATATTGAATTCGAAGTGCCATGCTATTATTACTTAACTAATTCATATTTCCGATGGCGAAGGCATAGTATTTTTTTCTCGAAAATAAAAAAACTCATTGGCGCCAAGCGTGAGGGAATGCTATACGTTTGGTAATTGCTCCTCCGACCAGGATAAAGGATGCTATTGAAGCGGCCAATCCCATGCATATTGTCTG